TATACAATGTGATTTAAATTTATAACACTATATATCAACACACATCATACTTGTTGAACACGTCAATTGAGCCTTACCTGGTTTCGGGGTTTAACAGGATTAATTAGGACTTATGCGACGTGGGGGGTATGGGGGGTTTAAGCCGCGCGCGAGGGGCCTGATCTATTAGGAAAGTAAGTTGATGTCAACAGTAGGATATGCACTTGATATAAATTAATGTAAATCTTGAACGTATGTCATTAAAGAATGACATGGTTTGTGCCTGAAATTATCAAAAATGGACGGGCTTAAAGGATCATAGGGCTAATGCATGAAATTGCCAAATGAAAGTAACCCCAAAAAAAATAACCAAATGCCCTTATTATGAACGCCTTGGCATGGGGGGTTTTTGCTACAGCGTGGTAACACCAATAATCAAATGCCAGGATAATTCATATTGGGGGGAGTGATTGATTATTATGGCCCTGAAATAGGAACCAGATGCCAGTAATAGTGTGAGTTGTGTGACCCTCACAAGTTTTGTCCCTGATCCATCAAGGATAGTGTGTCTTAAGATATAAAGAGGTTGGTGGTTTCTTACTACATTAAACTTTATCCCTGAAATTTCTAGTTTATTAAGCATAGTAAACTGTATTTAAAGAGAGGTTAGGGGAGACAATTAAATTTCTCCCTATTAAAATGAGTTCATTTGGAATTTTTAAGGGTTATGTTGTCTTTAGTGTACGAATTTCTTTAACTTTGTTATATAAATTTTCATTAATGCGATTTTGACACTACATGTAATGTATTTACACCATGATGTAATATTATGCATAATATGTACTAAACCATAGGGTTGAGTTATGCATATTATGTACTAGAACATAGTGCATATTCGTATGTCGAGACATACTGTTATACAGAAAATAGTTTAGTTTAGAATCCTAGCTTTGGGAGTTAGGGGTGGGAGTTAAAATCTCTCTTTTCTGGCACTAGGAAGGATTTTAACCTTCGATTTCCGGATTACAAGACCGGTGCTTTAGGGTTTAAGCTACTAGGGCAGTTGAAGTTGAGGACTTTGTTTTCTAATCAGCCTGCTATGGGGTTGAAGATTAAAAAAAGTGAGAAGTATAAAATTGAGGCGATTTGTCCGATGATGATGAATGGATGTTCAACTGGTATACCGCCAATTCAGGTTAAGATAGCGACATCTGCTACAAGGGTTCAAAATAGGAGCTGGGTTAGGGGGCGGAATGTTAGTCCTTGTTGTTTAGATGTGTGTAGTAGGGGTACAAATATGAGCACCAGAATAGAAAATAGTAATGCTAGGACTCCACCTAGTTTGTTGGGGATAGATCGTAGGATAGCATATGCAAATAGGAAATATCATTCAGGTTTAATGTGGGGCGGGGTTACTAGGGGGTTGGCTGGGGTAAAGTTTTCTGGGTCTCCTAATAGGTTGGGAGAGAAGAGGGATAGGGATGCCAGGGCTGTAAGGAGAATAATGAACCCTATAAAATCTTTGTAAGAAAAATAGGGGTGGAAAGGGATTTTGTCTGCGTCGGAGTTTAATCCAACTGGGTTGTTGGATCCTGTTTCATGTAAAAACAGGGCGTGTAGTAGGGTGGCTGCAATAATTACAAATGGAAGGAGAAAATGGAATGCAAAGAATCGCGTTAGTGTTGCGTTATCTACGGAAAAGCCGCCTCAGATTCATTGGACGAGGGCATTTCCTATATAGGGCACAGCTGACAGGAGGTTTGTGATTACGGTGGCACCCCAGAAAGACATCTGGCCTCATGGTAATACATAGCCAACGAATGCAGTTATTATTACTAGCAATAGGAGGATTACTCCCATATTTCAGGTTTCTTTATAGAGATACGAGCCATAATATAGGCCTCGTCCAATGTGTAAGTAGAGGCAGATGAAAAAGAATGAGGCGCCGTTGGCGTGCAGGTTTCGGATAATTCAGCCATAATTTACGTCTCGGCAGATATGTACTACGGATGAGAAGGCAGTTGAGATGTCTGAGGTGTAATGTATGGCTAGGAAGAGGCCTGTTATAATCTGTATTATAATGCATAGTAGTAGAAGGGACCCAAAGTTTCATCATGTGGAAATATTGGAGGGGGCGGGGAGGTCAATTAGAGCGTCGTTGGCAATTTTAAATAGGGGGTGGGTTTTTCGGGTGACCATGGTTCTTATAGTTGAATTACAACGTTGGTTTTTCAAGTCATTAGTTCTGGTTAAAATCCAGGTAAGAATTATGATATATTTTCTTAATTTACTTTTGTTAGGGTTGGTTGTGGGCTTGGTGGGGGTTGCTTCTAACCCCGCACCTTATTTTGCTGCGCTAGGACTGGCCGTGGTAGCGGGGGTAGGGTGTGGGGTCTTGGCGGGCCATGGTGGGTCATTAATTGGTTTAATATTGTTTTTAATTTATTTGGGTGGAATGTTAGTGGTGTTTGCGTATTCGGCAGCTTTGGCTGCGGAACCATTTCCTGAAACATGGGGGGTAGGGTCGGTTAAGGCTTATGTTTTAATATATTTGTTTGGAGTGGGGGCTACGTTATGGTGGTTTTGGGGGAGTTGTGGGACTTACTGGGTCGTTGTGGATGAGTTTAAGGAGTTTTTTATGGTACGGGGGGATGTTAGTGGGGTCTCTTTGATATATTCTGTTGGAGGAGGGATGTTAGTTGTATGTGCTTGGGTATTGTTGTTGTGTCTTTTTGTGGTATTGGAGTTGACTCGGGGTTTAAGTCGGGGGGCGCTTCGGGCGGTTTAGAGCATGGTGAGGATAATAATAAATAGGGCTGTGGAGGTTAGGTAGAAGGTTAGGTAGATTTTAATGATGTTGGTGTCTATATTATTGAATAAGGAGGATAGGAAGTGGTGTAGGGGGAGGAGCCCTTTGGGTACTATTTCTATTCATTGGCGGTCAGTCTTAGTAGCTCGTTTTCCTAGTGTGAGGTTAAGTTTAGGGATGAAACGGTGGATGATTGGTGGGAAGAATCCTAACATATTGGAGAAGCCATGTAGTGTGAGGGCAGGGGTGATTTTGATTTGTTTGGAGGTTATTGTGGCTAGGGCAAGGGCAATAATAAGGCCCACAATTGTAACTGTTAGCGCAGCCAATTTTAGGGAAGGGGCTATTGTTATGATAGGGGTTTTTGAGGGTAGAAAGTTTGAGGTAACAATGAGTCCTGCAACGATGCTCCCTCAGGCTAGGCGTTCAATTGATGCAATTACTGCAGGGTGATTTTCATTAATAGGGGGCAGGGCTGTGAAACGGGGGGTGCCTATAGTTACGAAAAAGATAACTCGGAGGCTATATACTGCGGTAAAAGATGTGGCGATTAGTGTTAGGGTAAGGGCTCAGGCGTTTAGATGGGAGGTGTTGAGGGCTTCGATGATTGCGTCTTTTGAAAAGAAGCCTGTTAGGAAGGGCATTCCTGTGAGGGCAAGGCTTCCAATAATGAGGCAGGATGAAGTGAAGGGCATTAGTTTGTGCAAACCCCCCATTTTTCGGATGTCTTGCTCGTCGTTGAGGCTGTGGATGATTGAGCCAGAACATAAAAATAGTATGGCCTTGAAGAAGGCATGGGTGCAGATATGTAGGAAGGCTAATTGGGGCTGATTTAGTCCAATGGTAACTATTATTAGGCCGAGTTGACTTGATGTTGAGAATGCTACGATTTTTTTAATATCATTTTGGGTTAAAGCGCAGGTGGCGGTAAATAGGGTTGTTAGAGCCCCTAAGCATAGGCAAGTGGTTAGGGCTGGTTGATTATTCTCTATTAGGGGGTGTAGTCGAATTAATAAGAAAATTCCTGCAACTACTATTGTGCTTGAATGGAGTAGGGCTGAAACTGGGGTTGGGCCTTCTATTGCTGATGGTAGTCAGGGGTGTAACCCAAATTGGGCAGATTTTCCCGTGGCGGCCAGGATTAATCCTAGTAATGGTAGGGTTATGTCAAAGTCTTTTGATAGCAGGAAAATTTGTGGGATTTCTCATGAGTTGAGGTTTATTGCAATTCAGGCTATGGCAAGGATCAGGCCTACGTCTCCAACTCGATTATAAAGAACTGCTTGGAGGGCTGCTGTGTTGGCATCAGCTCGGCCGTGCCATCAGCCAATTAGTAGGAATGATATAATGCCAACTCCTTCTCATCCCACAAATAGTTGGAATAGGTTGTTAGCGGTAACTAGAATAATTATGGCTACTAGGAATAATAATAGATATTTGAAGAAGCGGTTTAAGTAGGGGTCGGAGTGTATATATCATGATGCAAATTCTAGAATTGATCATGTTACGTATAGGGCAATGGGGGTGAAGATTAAGGAGTAGTGGTCAAATTTGAAGCTAATATTGATGTCGAAGTTTATAATGTTTATTCAATTTCAGGTGGTAATAATATTCTCTGTTCCTTGGTCTAGGAAAAGGATTAGAGGAATGGTATTAATAAGGAATGCAGTACTTACTGCTATTTTTACGTGTTTAAGGGCTCAGTTTTGGTTTAGGGGTTGTGGATTTAGTGTTGTTAGGAGGGGTCAGATTAGGAGGGTTAAGGTTAGGAGGAGGGTGGTAGTTATAATAGTATATACCATAGCTGCTACTTGGAGTTGCACCAAGAGTTTTTGGTTCCTAAGACCAATGGATGAACTATTATCCTTTAGAAGCTCTGAATGAGCCACGGAGTTTAACCATGGGGACAAGGATTAGCAGTCCTTATTGCCTCGGGCCTCTTTCGGTGGATAAGAGGAGTTTAACCTCTATTTTTAGAACCACAATCTAATATTTTATATTAAATTATATCTACAGTATCATCATCCTCATATAATTTCGGGTTTTGTGATGAGGAGCATAACTGGGAGGAGGTGGAGTGTTAATAGTAGGTGTTCTCGGGTGTGGAAGGGTTGTAGATTAATAATGTGTTGTGGTAGGGGTCCTCGTTGTGTTATGAGGAAGAGGTATAAGGAATAGGCTGCAGTAATTAGGGTCCCTGTTCCGGTTAGGGCCAGGGTTCAGGGGGATCAATTAAATATTGTTGTGATAATTAATAATTCTCCTATTAGATTAGGGAGGGGTGGTAGGGCCAAGTTTGCTAGATTAGAAAGGAATCATCAGAAGGCTGTTAGTGGAAAGATAACTTGTAGGCCGCGGGCTAGAATCATGGTTCGGCTATGTGTTCGTTCATAGGTTGTATTGGCTAAACAGAATAGGGCGGAGGAGACTAGGCCGTGGGCGATTATTAATACGAGGGCTCCGGTAAAACCTCATGGAGTTTGAATTAAAATTCCTCCTGCAACAAGGCCTATATGGCTAACAGATGAGTAGGCAATTAGTGCTTTTAGGTCTGTTTGCCGTAAACAGATGGATCCTGTTATGAGGATGCCTCATAGAGCTAATGCAATGATGGGATATACTATGTCTTTTGATAGGGGGTCTAGTATAATTATTATTCGTATCATGCCATATCCCCCTAGTTTCAATAGAATTGCTGCTAGAACTATTGATCCTGCTACGGGGGCTTCTACATGTGCTTTTGGTAGTCAGAGGTGCACACCATATAGGGGTATTTTTACTAAGAAGGCAATTAGGCAGCCAGCTCATCAGATTTTGTCTCCTCAGGAAGTGAGGGTTAGTGGGTGTGAATATTGAATAATGAGTATTGATAGCGTATTTGTATTTTGGTGGAGGAGAAGTAGGGCAACTAGTAGAGGAAGAGAGCCGGCTAGAGTGTAGAATAGGAAGTATGTTCCGGCACTTAAGCGCTCGGCCTGGTTTCCTCAGCGTGTAATAATAATTAGGGTTGGGATAAGGGTTGCTTCAAATATGACGTAGAATATGATGATTTCAGTGGCCCCGAATGCTATAATTAGAAAAGTTTGTAGGGAGGCTAATAGGGTAAGATAGGTTCGTTGGCGGTTAATAGGTTCTATTTTAATGTGATTTTGACTGGCAATAATTATGAGGGGTAATAGTCAGCAGGTGAGTACCAGGAGGGGGGTGGATAAGGGGTCTGTGGCCATATATGGGTTGGAGGTAGCTCATCCTGTATCTAGGGATCATTTAATTCAGTTGAGACTAATTAAGGCGATGACTAAGCTTTGTAAGGTTGTGGAGGTTCAAAATCATTTGGAGGGGGATAATCAAATTGTAGGAAATAGCATTATTGTGGGGATTAGAATTTTTAGCATTGTAGGAGGCTTAGGGCTTGTAGTCGGTCTGTTCCGTGAGTTCGGGCTGTGGCGACTAGTAGGGCTAGGCCTGCGCTAGCTTCGCAGGCTGAGAAAGCTAGTAGAAGAATGGGAGCTGCAGAAAATGCAGTTGATTCTAGTTGTAGTATCCATAGGGCTAGGGCAATGAATAGGGATAATATTATTCCCTCCAGGCATAAGAGGGCCGATAAGAGGTGGGTGCGGTGGAAGGTTAGGCCTGTTAATCCTAAAGTAAATGCTGAAACAAAGCTGAAGTATACGGGGGTCATAAGGGGATCACGGACTCTAACCGTGGCTTTCTGAGTCGAAATCAGAGGTCTTATGCTTGGACTAATTCCCTATTCAGCCCATTCTAGTCCTCCTTGTACTCATTCATAGATTAGGCCCAGTGTGAGCAGAATTAGGACGGTTGCAGCTCATAGGAAGGCATAGGAGGGGTCTGGCAGTTGATTGCCTCAGGGCAGTGGGAGGAGGAGGGCAATTTCTAGATCAAAAAGTAGAAACAGGATGGCAACTAGGAAAAAGCGTAGGGAGAAGGGTAGACGTGCTGATCCTAGGGGATCAAAACCGCATTCATAAGGGGACAGTTTTTCTGCGTCTGGATTTATTTGAGGTAATCAAAATGATACCAAGGCTAGGATTGAAGAGAGGGCTGTGGTAATAAGTAGGGTAGTTATAATTAAGTTCATTATCTTTCCTTGGAGTTTAACCAAGACTAGGTGATTGGAAGTCACTCGTACATAATTTAAATACTAGAAAGATATGAGCCTCATCAGTAAATAGAGACATATAGGAAGAGTCATACAACATCTACGAAGTGTCAGTATCAGGCGGCTGCCTCGAATCCGAAGTGGTGGTCTGATGTAAAATGATATTGTATTTGTCGGAGGAGGCAGATGGCAAGAAAGGTTGAGCCAATAATAACGTGTAGTCCGTGGAATCCTGTTGCTACAAAGAAGGTTGAACCATAAACCCCATCGGCGATAGTAAAAGGGGCCTCATAGTATTCTATGGCCTGGAGGGCAGTAAAGTAGAAGCCTAGTAAGACTGTTAGCGTTAGCGATTGAATTGCTTGTTTACGTTCGCCTTCTATTAGGCTGTGGTGGGACCATGTTACTGTCACACCCGATGCTAGTAATACGGCGGTATTAAGGAGGGGCACTTCGAATGGGTCTAGTGTTATAATACCAGTAGGAGGTCAGCAACCTCCTAGTTCTGGGGTCGGGGCCAGGCTGGAGTGATAAAAAGCTCAGAAGAATCCGAGAAAGAAGAATACTTCTGAGGTAATGAAAAGGATTATACCATATCGTAGGCCTTTTTGTACTGGGGGGGTGTGGTGTCCTTGGAACGTGCCTTCTCGAATAATGTCTCGTCATCACTGATATATGGTGAGGAGCAGGAGTACTAGGCCTAGTGCCATTAGGGTTGTTGAATGGAAGTGAAATCAGATTGCTAAGCCTGATGTTATTAGGAGAGCAGCTACTGCGCCGGTCAGGGGCCATGGGCTTGGGTCAACCATGTGATATGCGTGTGCTTGGTGGGCCATTAAACGTTTTCTTGTAAATATAAGCTTAATAATAAAACAAATACATAGGCCTGGATGATGGCGACTGCTACTTCTAATAGGGTCAATAGTACTAAGAGGATAGCAGTAAGCGTTGCCACTGTAGTTATTATAGGCATTAGAGTAATTGTTGCGGTTGAAATTAGTTGAATTAGTAGGTGACCTGCTGTGAGGTTGGCTGTAAGTCGTACTCCTAATGCGAGGGGGCGGATGAATAGGCTAATTGTCTCGATGACGATTAGAACTGGGATTAGGGGGGTTGGGGTTCCTTCTGGAAGGAGGTGGCCTAGGGCCGCAGTGGGCTGGTTTCGGAGACCAATAATAACTGTGGCGAGTCAGAGGGGGACAGCTAGGCCCATGTTTAGGGATAATTGAGTTGTAGGGGTAAACGTATATGGTAGTAGTCCTAGAATATTTAATGTAAGGATAAAAATTATTAGTGAGGTTAGTATTATTGCTCATTTGTGCCCCCCTTTATTTAGGGGAGTTAATAGTTGTTGTGTGAAGGTTTTGATAAATCACCCCTGTAGGGAAATTAATCGATTACTTTGGTAGCGACCTGTTGGGGAGGGGACTAGGATTCAGGGTATTGTAAGGGCAATGGCCATTAGTGGGATGCCCAGGTGTGTGGGGCTTATAAATTGATCAAATAGGTTTAGTGCCATGGTCAGTTTCAGGTGCTTGATTTAAGGTTTTCAGCGCTTAGTGTTGTAATTTCATTTGTGAAGGTGTGGCTTAAAACTTTGTGTGGAATTACTGTTAGGAAGATTAATCACGAGAATACAAGAATTGCAAATCATGGGGCGGGATTTAATTGTGGCATATCACTGGAGGTGGTTGGGGGCCACCAGTCTTTAGCTTAAAAGGCTAACGCTAGTCCCTTTTTAGCTTTCCAGTGAGGCGTCTTCAAGCATGAGGGAGGATCAGTTTTCAAAGTGTTCTAGGGGAACAGCTTCCACAACGATGGGCATAAAGCTGTGATTGGCCCCGCAAATTTCAGAGCATTGTCCATAGTATACCCCTGGGCGGGAGGTAATGAAGGATGTTTGGTTTAAGCGACCTGGGACGGCATCTATTTTAATGCCTAGTGCTGGTACGGCCCAAGAGTGCAATACGTCTTCAGCTGATACTAAAACTCGAATTGGGGATTCTATTGGAATAACCATTCGGTGGTCTGTTTCAAGGAGTCGAAATTGTCCTGGGGCGAGATCTTGTGTTGGGATTATGTAAGAGTCGAAGGCCAGGTCTTCATAGTCTGTATATTCGTAGCTTCAGTATCATTGGTGGCCCATGGCTTTTACAGTCAGGTGTGGGTCATTAACTTCATCTATTAGGTAGAGGATTCGTAGAGATGGAAGGGCAATTAAAATGAGGATTACTGCTGGGAGGATGGTTCAAATAATCTCAATTTCTTGAGAGTCTAGAATATATTTATTAGTAAGCTTGGTGGTGACTATTACAACAATAATATATAGGACTAAGGTGCTAATTAGGAAAACGATTATTAAGGCATGGTCGTGGAAGTGCAGAAGTTCTTCTATTACAGGGGAGGCCGCGTCTTGGAATCCTAGTTGTGAGGGATGTGCCATTAAGCTGTGAAGCTTAAGATACGCAGGGCTCAAACCTGCAATTTTGCCTTGACAAGGCAGGGTAATATTCCTTTTACTAGTATCTTATAAAAGAAAGTGACAGAGTGGTTATGTGGCTGGCTTGAAACTAGCTTATGGGGGTTCGATTCCTTCCTTTCTCGTTAATTTGTCTGTACTTGTACAAAGGCTGGTTCTTCGAATGTGTGGTAGGGCGGGGGAGATCCATGTAATCATTCCACATTTGTGGAAGTTAATTCAACAGAGAGGACTTCTCGTTTGGAGGTGAAGGCTTCTCATAAAATAAATAAGAATATTACAACTGCTACTAGAGAGATTAAGGAGCCAATTGATGAAATGATATTTCATATTGAATAAGCATCTGGGTAGTCTGAATAGCGTCGTGGTATACCAGCTAGTCCTAGGAAGTGCTGGGGGAAGAAGGTGAGGTTTACACCTACAAATATTGTTCCAAAATGAATTTTTGTTCAGGTATCATGTATTGTGTACCCTGTAAACAGGGGGAATCAGTGAACAAAGGCTCCTATAATAGCAAATACGGCCCCTATTGACAAAACATAGTGGAAGTGGGCTACTACGTAGTAGGTATCATGTAAGACAATATCTAAGGATGAGTTGGCTAATACAATTCCAGTTAATCCTCCTACTGTAAATAGAAAGATAAAGCCGAGAGCTCATAGTAGTGGTGTTTCTCATTTGATTGACCCCCCATGTAGGGTAGCAAGTCAGCTAAACACTTTAACCCCCGTTGGGATTGCGATGATTATTGTTGCGGATGTAAAGTATGCTCGGGTATCTACATCTATTCCCACTGTAAACATGTGGTGGGCTCAAACAATAAACCCTAGGAGGCCAATGGCTATTATGGCTCATACTATTCCCATATAACCGAAGGGTTCTTTTTTGCCGGCGTAGTAGGCCACAATGTGAGAAATTATTCCGAACCCTGGTAAAATTAAAATGTATACTTCTGGGTGTCCGAAGAATCAGAAAAGGTGTTGGTATAGAATGGGGTCTCCTCCTCCTGCAGGGTCGAAAAAAGTAGTATTTAAGTTCCGGTCTGTTAAGAGCATTGTGATGCCGGCGGCTAAAACTGGGAGAGATAACAATAGGAGCACGGCTGTAATTAATACTGCTCATACGAATAAAGGGGTTTGATACTGCGAAATGGCTGGAGGTTTTATATTAATAATAGTTGTAATAAAGTTGATGGCCCCTAGAATGGAGGACACACCTGCGAGGTGAAGGGAAAAAATGGTTAGGTCCACAGAAGCCCCCGCATGTGCGAGATTCCCAGCAAGAGGGGGGTAAACAGTTCATCCTGTTCCTGCGCCTGCTTCAACTCCAGAGGAAGCAAGCAATAACAGGAAGGAGGGTGGGAGAAGTCAAAAGCTTATATTGTTTATTCGGGGGAATGCTATGTCCGGGGCTCCAATTATGAGGGGTACTAGTCAATTTCCAAAGCCTCCAATTATGATTGGTATTACTATAAAGAAGATTATTACGAAGGCGTGGGCGGTGACAATAACATTATAAATTTGGTCATCACCGAGAAGGGCGCCCGGTTGGGCCAGCTCTGCCCGAATTAATAGGCTAAGAGCTGTGCCGACTATTCCGGCTCAGGCACCAAATACTAGGTAGAGGGTGCCAATGTCTTTATGATTAGTTGAGAAAAATCAGCGCGTGATTGTCACAGGTAGGATGGCCGAGGGTTAGGCGGTGGATTGTAGCTCCATGAACAAAGGTTTAAATCCTTTTCCTATCATAAGCCTTGTGGTGTACAACACATTGGATTGCAAATCCAAAGAAGTAGACTAACGTCTGCCGGGGCTTCACCCCGCCTTTTGGTTTAAATAAAGGCGGGGGAAGTAGATGAATGCTCGCTGGCTTGAGCGCCTAGCTGTTAACTAGGAGTTTGTAGGATCGAGGCCTTCTCATCTAGTAAGGCTTTAGCTTAATTAAAGTGTCTGAGTTGCATTCAGGAGATGTGGGGTAGATTCCTGCAAGTCTTATACAGGGACTAGGAGATTTTCACTCCTACTTAGGGCTTTGAAGGCTCTTGGTCTAGGTGTTATCCTAAGTCCCTAGTTAATTAATGCTTGGGCTAGGGGGGTCAGTGGGAGGAGTAGGAGGGTTATTGTTATGAAGGTGGCTAGGGGCATTTTATTTTGTGTATTTTGTAGGCGCCATGGGGCTAGGGAATTGCTTGTGTTGGGTGAGATTGTTAGGGTTATAGCGTAGCATAGTCGTAGGTAGAAGTATAGACTTAGTAGGGCGCTAAGTGCTATAATAGTTGCGGTTAAAGGGAGTCCTTGTAAAGCGAGTTCTTGTAAAATTAGTCATTTAGGTATAAAGCCCATAAGAGGGGGGAGGCCGCCTAGGGACAGCAATGCAAGTGCGGCAGTGGTCACGATGATTGGGGTTTTGGGTCAACTTATTGCTAAGGTATTAATTTTTGTGGTGGACATTAATTTAAATGTTAGGAAGGTAGCTGCTGTTATAACAATATATGTAATTAATGCTAAGATAGTTAGTTGTGGTTTAAATTGTGCAATAATGATTATTCAGCCGAGGTGGGCGATGGATGAGTAGGCTAGAATTATTCGTAGTTGGGTTTGATTTAGACCTCCTCATCCCCCAATAAAGACCGACAGTAGGCCTAAGGCGGTTAGTAGTTGTGGGTGGGTCGTTGGGGCTATTTGGATAATTAGTGCAAATGGTGCGAGTTTTTGTCATGTAGCCATAATTAATCCTGTGGAGAGATCTAGTCCTTGTATAACGGGGGGCATTCAGAAGTGTATGGGGGCTAGTCCTACTTTTAGTGCAAGGGCCATGGTAATTAGTGTGGTTGCGACTGGGTGGGTTAAGCAGTAGATGTTTCATTCTCCTGTGGTTCAGGCATTAATGGTACTAGCAAACAAAATAGTAGCTGCAGCTGCAGCTTGGGCTAGAAAATATTTAGTGGTGGCTTCTACTGCTCGGGGGTGGTGATGTTGGGCTATTAGTGGTAAAATTGCTAATGTATTAATTTCTAGTCCCATTCAGGCTAGGAGTCAATGGGTACTTATGAATGTTAGGGCTGTGCCTAGGCCCAGACTTGATAATAAAATTGTGAGGATGTAGGGGCTCATTGGTAAGAGAAGGGGTTTAACCTACATTTTTGGGGTATGGGCCCAAAAGCTTAATTTAGCTGATCTTACTAGGAAGTGGTGTAATGGAAACACTTGGAGTTTTGATCTCCACGATATGGGTTCGAGTCCCTTTTTTCTAAGGAGCTGGGGGGATTTTAACCCCCATAGGTCACTCTATCAAAGTGGTCCTTGGGCATTCAGGCACAGTTCCAGTTAATTATAGTTGAGGGGGCAAGCCTGTGAATGCAATTGGTAGGGAGGCATGTCATAGAATGAGGGCTAATGTTATTGGTAGGAAATTCTTTCATACTAGGTGTATAAGTTGATCATATCGGAATCGTGGGTAAGAAGCGCGCACTCATAAGAATATTATTGAGAGCAGTGCGGCTTTTGTTATAATATTAATTGAGGCAAATTCGGGGGTGAGGGGAGTATAGGTTGCACCTAAAAAGAGGATGGTTGATAGTGTATTTATTAGGAGGATGTTAGCGTATTCGGCTAGAAAAAATAGTGCGAATGGGCCTCCGGCATACTCCACGTTGAAGCCGGAGACAAGTTCTGATTCTCCTTCTGTGAGGTCAAAGGGGGCTCGGTTTGTTTCTGCTAGGGTGGAGATATATCATATGGCGGCTAAGGGCCAGGCTGGAATGAGGAGTCAAATTGTCTCTTGGGTCACGTTAAATATTTGTAGGGTAAAGCCCCCGGTAAAAATAATAATGGATAGTAAAATGAGGCCTAGGCTTACTTCATAGGAGATGGTTTGGGCGACTGCTCGGAGGGCTCCGATTAGGGCATATTTTGAGTTGGAGGCCCATCCTGACCCCAGAATGGCATATACTGCTAGGCTGGAGAGGGCTAGAATAAATAGTATGCCTAGATTTAGGTCGGCTATTGGATGAGGTGTGGGTATTGGTGCCCATAATATTATGGCGAGGGTAAGGGCTATTATAGGGGCGATGAGAAATAGGAAGGGGGAGGAAGTTGAGGGGCGGATGGGTTCTTTAATAAATAATTTGATGCCGTCTGCAACGGGCTGTAAGAGTCCATAAGGGCCCACTACGTTCGGGCCTTTACGCAGTTGTATATATCCTAGAACCTTCCGTTCAATTAGAGTTAGGAAGGCAACTGCCAGTAATACAGGCACGATGTAGGCTAAAGGATTAATTATGTGGGTGGCTAAGAGGGTTATCATAATTAAGAGGAGGATTTGAACCTCCGCGTGAAAGGGCTTAGGCCTTTTGCAATTTCCGGGCTCTGCCATCTTAATAATCTTATCTTGATGTGGGATTGTGCCCTCCCTTTGCCTAATTTAGTTGATGTCATTAGGTTGGGGTGGGGCGTGTTGTTAACATGGGCCCCCTTTTTCCGGTCCTTTCGTACTGGGAATAGTGGCATTACAGATAGAAACTGACCTGGATTGCTCCGGTCTGAACTCAGATCACGTAGGACTTTAATCGTTGAACAAACGAACCCTTAATAGCGGCTGCACCATTAGGATGTCCTGATCCAACATCGAGGTCGTAAACCCCCTTGTCGATATGGACTCTGGAAGGGGATTGCGCTGTTATCCCTAGGGTAACTTGGTTCGTTGGTCGGCTGGTAGCCGGATCTTTGTAGTCAGATGTTCTGTGACTTAGAGATGTATTTCTTGGTTCTAGGACTGTAAGCCCCAGTCTGCGTGGGAGCTTTGTTTTCTCCCGCGGTCGCCCCAACTGAAGGTAGGGATCAGTTGCTATTTAGTTTAACTTATTTTTGATGTTCTTGACATAGTTGATCTTACATCTTAAGCTCCAAAGGGTCTTCTCGTCTTGTATTTATATGTCCGCTTCTGCACGGGCAGATCAATTTCATTGACTTGAGAGGGGAGACAGTTAAGCCCTCGTTCCACCATTCATACAGGTCTTCATTTAAAAGACAAGTGATTGCGCTACCTTCGCACGGTCAAAATACCGCGGCCGTTTAAACTTGTCACTGGGCAGGCAAGACCTCCTATACATTGATTTTTGCAGGAGGCGATGTTTTTGGTAAACAGGCGAGGCTTCAGTGTTTGCCGAGTTCCTTCCTTTTCTTTTAGTCTTTCCTTTAAATTGCCTTCCAGTGTGGGGTTAACGATTGGGTTGTGTGAGAATTTCTTGATATTTAGCGTAATCACATTGCCCTCTTTAATTGGGTTCGATAATTGCTAGTGGGGGTTCGATCTAGCATACACATAGGCTGGGAGAAGGGGGTTCCTTCTTATTACTCATTTTAGCAGTATTTCTTCCATGTAAGCATGGAATAGCCTAATATTATTAGGGGTTTTAGATGAGATATTTAGATAATAGATTTTTAGTCCGCTAGAGCTTTAACGCTTTCTGGTTAGGTGGCTGCTTTTAGGCCCACTAGGGCGGTATATCTTGTTTAGTATAATCTTTAACCTCCTGTAAATGAGGTTGTATCCTGTTTCATAGGGGCTGTACCCCCTTTGACTAACTCTCGCGTGTTTCTCTGACTCATATAATTTAAAAAGTGTGTGAGTTGAGGAGTGCGAGGCTGAACTTCTATTCATTTCTTAGGCAACCAGCTATAACCAAGTTCGGTAGGCTTGTCACCTCTACCCGGAGATCTTCCCACTCTTTTGCCACAGAGACGGGTTGGCCCTAATTAATAGGCTGTCTCGGGGTAGCTCACTTTGGTTTCGGGGTTTTGAACTAAAGTACGCTTTGCTCAGTAGGACTGGCTAAATCATGATGCGAAAGGTACGAGGATTAGTCTCTGCTTTGTGGTGCTTTAATGATTTGTTTCATTTCTCTTTCAGCGTTCCCTTACGGTACTCTTTTTATGGCTTAAGTGGGCGCCTTTTCTGTCTCACATACTTGGGCGGTAGAATGTTTTAGTTTAGTTTATTGTAGTTTTATGAAATTTATTAATGTTGTTTTGGTTATCTAGGTGATTAAGCTAGCTGTTTGGCTCAGGGCGATCCAATTTGCATGGATGTCTTCTCGGTGTAAGGGAGATGCTTAACTATTTCAGCCACGTCCTGATTATTCCAAGTGCACCTTCCGGTACACTTACCATGTTACGACTTGCCTCCCCGTGTTGAAAATTATGTTATTAGGAATTTTTGGGCTAAAATATAAGTGGGGGAGAGTGACGGGCGGTGTGTGCGCGTCTCAGAGCCTAATTCAAAAGGACGCTCTATTTGCTTTTTACTACTAAATCCACCTTCAGGCACTATTTTTCAGGGTGCCGTTCGTAAATATTCTTTTGTAAGAAAATGTAGCCCATTTCTTCCCACTCCGTGCGCTACACCTCGACCTGGCGTTTTTGGGTGGACCCATTTTGCTTACTGCTATACCTTCACAGGGTAAGCTGACGACGGTGGTATATAGGCGGGGAAAACAAGGAGTGGTGAGGTTTAACGGGGATTATCGGTTCTAGAACAGGCTCCTCTAGGTGGGTCTGAGACACCGCCAAGTCCTTTGGGTTTTAAGCTGTGCTCGTAGTACCCGGGCGGATGCATATGTAAAGGTGCATCTAGGTTTAAGGCTAAGCATAGTGGGGTATCTAATCCCAGTTTGTTTCTTAGCTTTCGTGGGGTCAGGCAAAGTTTATTTAAAGCTACTTTCGTGTTAGGGTTTCGTGCCCTCGGAGTGCGTATGACGGCTTAGAGGGTCTTTAGCTTTATTTATTATACCTCTTAACCACCCTTTACGCCGTATGTATCAACTAGGGTCTTTCGTATAACCGCGGTGGCTGGCACGAATTTTACCGACCCTTTTAGTCCTAACTAAGTCAAGTTTACACTTATGGCTTAATGTTTATTACTGCTGACTTCCCTTGGGGGTGTGGCGTAGCAAGGCGTTTTGGGCGGGGTTTAAAGGATATGTGCCTGATGCCTGCTCCTCGTCCCCGGGCGGGGGATTGAGGGCATTCTCACAGGGGTGCGGATACTTGCATGTATAAATTGGACTAAAGCTGATAGTAAAGTCAGGACCAAGCCTTTGTGCCCGTGGAACGTTTCTAGGGTTCGTCTTAACATCTTCAGTGTTATGCTTTGTCTAAGCTACACTAGC